GTTTTGAACCATTTGAACCAATTGATTTGTCTACCGAATTCGAAAAGGGGTACTTTTTTCGAAATTTGAAAAAAGAATAAAGACAAAATTGATAGTTTCCCCTTTATTTGTATTTGAGTCTGTTTTTCATTCCAAGGATGGGGATTCTTATTTTCCCCATCGTCCAACTCACTTAGAAATAAGACAATAATAAAGGTTTTGTGTTTTCTTTTTTTTTCTTTTCTATTTATCCTTTTGTATTTATGCTATACAATAGCAGATATAAAATCTTTGGACAAAAACAATGGGTTGTTGAAAAAGTATAAAACCTTTTTTGTAACTTTCACCTTCTGAATCATTATTTTTCTGAATCATTATATATTCCGCCCTTTCCCTCCAAGTGCCTTTCCCCATTTAGGTGGATATTCTATACGAATAGTATGAAAATTATAAGGAATAAAACCCTATGCTTGAAAGGGAGGATCCATATAAAAATATCGATTTTTAGAATTCGTATTTAGAAAGAAATTTTTGAAGTAGGCCAATAGAAATTGAAATTCTTTTATATGATATGTCCATCCCAATACCTAATTGGTTTGATAAACCCTAAGAAAAATTCATATTGAAAAAAATATAACGATTAGGATACGAGAAAGGTTATGCAAATTAAATAAATGCTTTTGAATTCTTGGATGCCGCGCTGAAATTGTGATCGTGATCCATAAAAAAGAAAAATAATATTCTATTTATTTTTTTGTTTTAGATTCATAAAATCAGATAAATGAGAAATGAATCATTAAAAAATGAAAAAAGAGAAAGAGAACGAACCTTTTTTAGTTTTTCCTTTTCCCCGGATCGAAGTAACAACTATTTAGGTACAACAGTTTTATTAAATAAGACGACAAAAAATTTATTAAATAAGACGACAAAAAAGAGACTCTTTCAATCTCGACGATTGAATAAAAAAAAGTTAGTATGATTTCAAGCAAGCCGCTATGGTGAAATCGGTAGACACGCTGCTCTTAGGAAGCAGTGCTAGAGCATCTCGGTTCGAGTCCGAGTGGCGGCATAACATCTTATAAAAGATATATAAAGAGTCCTATAATGAATTGAATTTATATTTCTGATTTCCATTCTGTATACTTGGGGGACTCCCCCCTTTTATTTACTTTTAATTTTTTTTATTTATGATATTTTCAACTTTAGCTTTAGAGCATATATTAACTCATATATCGTTTTCGGTCGTTTCAATTGGAATTACAATTCATTTGATAACCTTATTCGTCGATGAAATCATAGGACTATATGATTCATCAGAAAGGGGGATGATAGCTACCCTTTTCTGTCTAACAGGATTATTAGTCACTCGTTGGATTTATTCTGAACATTTTCCATTAAGTGATTTATATGAATCATTAATCTTTCTTTCCTGGAGTTTCTCCATTATTGATAGGATTTTCTATTTTAAAAAACATAAAATTTATTTAAGCGCAATAACTGCGCCAAGTGCTATTTTTACCCAAGGCTTTGCAACTTCGGGTTTGTTAACCAAAATGCATCAATCCGGAATATTAGTCCCCGCTCTCCAAGTTCAGTGGTTAATGATGCATGTAAGTATGATGGTATTAGGCTATGCAGCTCTTTTATGTGGATCATTATTATCCACAGCTCTTCTAGTCATTACATTTCGAAAAGTGATAAGGATTCTTTGTAAAAGCAATAATTTATTAAATGGAACTGTAACCGAGTTATTTTCCTTCGGTGAAATACAATACAAATACATGAATGCAAAAACCAATGTTTTACTAAACACTTATTTTTTTTCTGCTAGAAATTTTTACAGGTATCAATTGATTCAACAGTTGGATCATTGGAGTTATCATATTATTAGTCTAGGATTTATCTTTTTAACCATCGGTATTCTTTCAGGAGCAGTATGGGCTAATGAGGCATGGGGGTCATATTGGAATTGGGATCCAAAGGAAACGTGGGCATTTATTACTTGGGCTATATTCGGGATTTATTTACATATTCGAACAAATAAAAATTTTGAAGGTGTAAATTCCGCAATTGTGGCTTCCATGGGCTTTCTTATAATTTGGATATGCTATTTCGGGGTCAATCTATTAGGCATAGGGTTACATAGTTATGGTTCCTTTAATTAACGATTAACATCGAATTGAATTGAAAATTGAAGAAAAGAAAGGGCCTGATGAACACAAACATATGACAGCGCATATATCTAAACGAAACTGAGTGGAAACCGCCGAGAACCTTTTGAATCAAGTAGTGTAGTGGTTCAAAAGGTTCTCACAAACGCCAAAGGGGTTTGGTTACAATTCAAGTTTATTTTTATTTTTTTTATGAAAATTATCTATACAAAAAAATTAGATAGAATAGCTTCGACCTTGTCCACTGATAGTGAAAGAACGAAATCCGGATAAATACCAATACCAAGTACGGGTAGAAGAATAGAGATCAAAACAAATAACTCCCGTGGTCCAGAATCAAAAAAATAAGAGTTTGGGGCATTAAATAGCTTGTACCCATAGAACATTTGGCGTGACATAGATAATGAATAAATAGGAGTTAATATCATTCCAATTGACATTACAAAAGTAATTAGTATTTTTGGCATTAAAAAAATTTTTTGGCTGGTAATTATTCCAAAAAAGACTATCAATTCTGCAACAAAACCACTCATGCCCGGTAATGCAAGGGAAGCCATTGATAAGATACTAAATATCGTAAATATCTTTGGAATTGGTATAGCCAATCCGCCCATTTCGTCGAGATAACCATGACGTATTCTATCATAACTCGTTCCTGCCAAGAAAAAAAGTGCAGCGCTAATAAACCCATGAGAAATTATTTGTAAAATGGCTCCGTTGAGTCCCGTATCGGTTATCGAGCCAATTCCTATAATTATGAAACCCATATGGGATACGGAGGAATACGCGATTCTTTTTTTTAAATTGCGTTGGCCAGGAGATGTTGAAGCTGCATAAATAATTTGCATTGTGCCTACTATGATCAACCAAGGATAAAATATAGAATGAGCGTGCGGTAATAGTTCCATATTGATCCTAACCAAGCCATATGCTCCCATTTTTAATAAGATCCCGGCTAGAAGCATACAAGTACTGTAATGGGCCTCTCCATGGGTGTCTGGTAACCATGTATGTAAGGGTATAATCGGTGATTTGACAGCAAAAGCAATAAGAAATCCAATATAGAATAGTATTTCCAGTACCACGGGATACGATCGATTAGCTAATATTTCCCAATTTAATGTCGGTTCATTGGAACCATATAAACCGATACCCAAAATTCCTATTAATAGAAAAACAGAACCTCCTGCAGTGTACAAAATAAACTTTGTAGCGGAATAAAGACGTCTCTTTCCACCCCATACGGATAGAAGTAGATAAACAGGAATTAATTCTAACTCCCACATGATGAAAAAAAGTAAAAGATCTCGAGAAGCAAATGATCCTATTTGACCACTGTACATTGCTAACATCAGGAAATAGAATAATCGGGAATTCCGAGTAACCGGCCAAGCCGCTAAAGTAGCTAAAGTGGTGATAAATCCCGTCAGTAAAATAGGTCCTAGGGAAAGTCCATCTATTCCCAATCTCCAGTAAAAACAAAAAAAATCGATCCATTTATAATCCTCTGCCAGTTGGATTAATGGATCGTCCAATTGGAAATGATAACAGAATGCATAGGTCGTTAGAAGGAGTTCTAAGACACATATATATAAGGTATACCCCCTGGTCATCTTATTTCCTCTATGGGGTAAAAAGAAAATTAAAGAACCCGCGGTTATCGGAAAAACGACACTTATTGTTAACCAAGGAAAATAATTCGTGGTAAAGACAAGATAAACTCGAATCAGACAAACCCGTGCTTGAAAAATAGAAAAATAGAATAGATTCTTATAGATCTATATTTTTTTATTTTTCGAGTACGGGTTTTTGTCGGTAATCGGTAAGTAAAAAAAATGTATTCAAAATAGAATTCAAGTGGGGTTGTGGGGAACGTATCAATATCAATAAGCTAGACCCATGCTTCGAGTGGTTTCATGCCATAAATAAACTCGAACACTCAAGAAATCCGTTGGACAGGCGGATTCGCATCTCTTACAACCAACACAATCTTCTGTTCTTGGAGCAGAAGCTATTTGCTTAGCCTTACATCCATCCCAAGGTATCATTTCTAATACATCCGTGGGACATGCTCGGACACATTGAGTACACCCTATACATGTATCATAAATCTTTACTGAATGTGACATTGGATCTATCAATTTTAGAACTCATAAAATTTCGATCTAGTAAAATTTTGAAATCAATCATATATTTAAACATCAGATGAATCAATGATTTACCAGAATTTTTCTAATTAATCCTTTTCTGGATCAACTCATAAAAGGGAACAAAAGGACTTTGATTTCTTACGTTATGTTTTCGCAAACATGGTCGCGGCTACGACGTATTATATATGCTAATTCAAATTAATGAATATTCTGATTTCTAAATACTATTTATTCAACAAAGTCGATTGGTTGATACGAGTCGATTTTCTGTTACGATAAATTGACGAAACAATAGCTGATCCGATAGCTGCTTCAGCGGCTGCAATAGCTATAACAAAAATTGAGAAAATATCTCCTTTTAATTGCCGACTATCAAAAAAATCGGAAAATGTTACAAAATTTATATTAACCGCATTTAGTATAAGTTCAAGACACATTAGGGCCCGAACCATGTTTCGGCTCGTTATCAATCCATAGATACCAATAGAAAATAAATAAGCACTCAAAACGAGTACATGCTCGAGGATCATTGACCAACTCCGTACCAATTTCAATTCATTTCAATCTGAACAATAATTCAAGTGATTTGATTGCTTAGAATGTAACAAGTATAGAACAAAAGAATATATTGCTAATAGATCAAAATCAAAAAATTTCTATTTTATACATGAAAGAGTATTCAAATAGAATTGCAGGCAAATGGATGTGATAACACAGAAAAAGGTTGAATTTGGATTGCCGTTGCTAGTTATAAAGATTTATAAAGATTTTTTACTGACGAGCCACGGCAATTGCACCTATCAAAGCAACTAAAAGAATTATCGAAATTAGTTCAAATGGAAGAAAAAAGTCGGTTGATAAATGAATTCCAATTTGTTGACTATTACTTATCAAATCTTGCTCTATAATCTGGTTGGATCGTGTAGTCCAAATAATACCGTACCACGACGTGTCTAAAATAGTAGTGATTAACGACAAAAAAATACTTGTACAAACCAGGGAAGTAACTCCATCCCCAATAGTCCAAAGATTAAAATGAAAATCTTGGTAATAGTCTGAGCCATTCACGAACATTACAGCAAATATGAGTAAAACATTTACAGCTCCTACATAAATAAGGAGCTGTGCAGCAGCTACAAAAGGCGAATTTGATAGAATATAGAATAAGGATATACAAACAAGAACCAATCCTAATGAAAAAGCAGAATAAATTGGGTTGGTAAGTAATACCACTCCCAGGCCCCCTAATATAAGACCCGATCCTAGAGACACTAAAAGAAAATCATGTATTGGTCCAGGTAAATCCATTATATTAAAATAAGAGATAAATAAATCGAAATGTTTTTTCATGACCTTATTGAACCGACCAGGAAAAACTTTTTATGAGACATTTTCCATTGAATTAAATTCGAATCTAATAGGTGTGAATTGATGTAGGTACAGTTATTGGCTCAATTTCGTTTTTTTCTTTATTCGAAAGGGCAGTTTGAAACTGAAAGTCTATATTTCGAAATAATTATGGATATTAATAGACTTTCAATACAAAATTATTCGTACTTCTCATCATCCAATCAATAGTTGGGATTTGTAGTTATTGACCAAACAAAGAGAAAGACCTTATTCCTTTATACCAAAATGGAACCTTAGTAATTTCCAATTATTCTTTAATCAAAAGATTTACCCGTTTTTTCTTTTTTCTTTGAGATGAATTCAAAACTGTTCGAATTGTAAAATCGTCAAGTACTGACATTGGTAAACGACCTAAAGCAATTTGATTGTAATTCAATTCGTGACGGTCGTAAGTAGCAAGTTCATATTCTTCAGTCATTGATAAACAGTTTGTTGGACAATACTCAACGCAGTTTCCACAAAAAATACAAATTCCGAAATCAATACTGTAATTAAGTAATCGTTTCTTTCGAATATCAGTTTCCAACTGCCAATCAACAACAGGCAGATCTATAGGACATACACGAACACATACTTCACAAGCAATACATTTATCAAATTCAAAATGGATTCGACCACGGAAACGCTCCGATGTGATTAATTTTTCATAAGGATATTGAATAGTTACAGGTAAACGATTTGCTTGGGATAAGGTAATCATGAAACTTTGACCAATGTACCTTGCAGCTCGTACTGTTTGTTGACCATAATTCATGAACCCGGTTACCATAGGGAACATATCGTGAATATCTATGAATAATTTGATTTTTTTCTTTCTCTTGTTTGAGGCAAGCCGTATTCCCCCCTTCTTTACAGTGAAAGGAGTTGGGAAGAGGTTGTTAATAATAGATTACCGAGAGAAATAGGTAAAAGAAATTTCCAACCAAGATTTAATAGTTGGTCCATTCTTAGTCTAGGTAAAGTCCATCTTGTTGTGATAGGAATGAACAAGAACAAATAAGTTTTAGCTAATGTAATAAAGATACCAATTGTCATTCCAAAGATTCCATCCGCTGTATTTATTTCAAATAGCTCAGGAACAAATATGTACGGAATAGAAAGATTCCAACCGCCCAAGTAAAGAACTGTTACAAATAATGCGGAAACTAATAGATTTAGATAGGAAGCAACATAAAATAAACCAAATCTTATCCCTGAATATTCGGTTTGATAGCCTGCTATTAATTCTTCTTCTGCTTCTGGTAAATCAAAAGGTAATCTTTCACATTCTGCTAGAGAAGAAATTAGAAAAACGATAAACCCTATAGGTTGACGCCACAAATTCCACCCCCAAAACCCATATTTTGATTGCGCCCCGACTATATCAACTGTACTTAAACTATTAGATAATCATAGTCGGTGATAACATTACTGTTCCCATCGCTATTACAAAACCGTACATGAGATTTTCACCTCATACGGCTCCTCAGGGCCACAAATAAATGTAAGGACCGGGCAAGTATTAGTTATTTTGATATGGTTATAGGATAGGTAGAGTCAAAATCTCTTGGAGGGTCCCCAATTATACCAATGGAATTCTGTCTGCTATAAGAATAAATCAAAAAGTATTTCTGAATTGATCTCATCCTTTAATAATTTCAATTTTTTGTGTTGAGTAATAACTTAATCAATCCTTCAATAAAATACTCTTTAGAGAAATATCTATTGATATTTCGAACCATCATTAGTTCATGAATCATGACACAAATTTTCTTTCTATGAAGATATGAAAGAAATAATCAACAAAATCTCTTTTGTTTCTATTGTAATTGTATTTTTTTCTATTTTTTTGTTCCTCTTCTTCTTTCTGAGAAAAGGGGCCTAAAAAGAGTAAAGGATTATTTCGTTCCTGATAGTAATTTCTTTAATTGGTGGATAAGAGCATACTCTGAATCGGAATTGTGGGGAGTACTACCCGATCATTTCTACCAACTTAAAGCCCCAATTAGTATTCTTTTTCTGTTATGCAGAAGTATCTTTTTACTTAATTTACATAATCCCCATTACTAATCCTTTGTGTGTATTTTAGTGTTCCTTACTATCCACCCATTTTTTTTAAATCCCCCCTTGGGTAATATATATATTACAGTACATACAAACGATAGTGAAAACTCCATACGGTTGACTTTTGAGCCCGCTTCAAGCCAGGATGACCAATCAACCAATCTTGGGACTTGAGGTAAAGCACTTCTTTCACCTTTGTTTATTTTCACTTAACTCCTGTACATAGGAAATGAGACTCAATCCGCTTTACTACGAATTTAGAAGTTGTTTTCTTTCACTCATATATAACTATCTAATTTTTTATTAACCTTATTAATCTAAAGAATAAATAAATGAATAAAAAAAAATGCGGATATCCATTCCTATTCTTTTTTTTCTAGAACGAAAAGAATAGGAAAAAAGCTTATGTTTTAGCGAATCGCACGTAGAGATATTGATAAAACACATAAAGTTAATGGTATTTCATAACTAATCGATTGAGCAGCAGCTCGCAGACCACCTAAAAAGGAATATTTATTATTTGATCCATATCCTGACATAAGAAGTCCAATAGGAGCAATACTTGAAACGGCAATCCATAAAAAGATACCAATATTGAGATCCGCTAAAACAAGGTGATAACTAAAAGGAATTACTGAATAACTTAGTAGAATTGATATGACTGCTATAGATGGTCCAATACTGAATAAACGAGTATTTCCTCTAGGTGGAAGAAGACTCTCTTTGAAAAGTAGTTTTGTCCCATCTGCTAAAGCTTGAAGAATTCCCAAAGGGCTGGCGTGTTCAGGTCCAATACGTTGTTGTATTCCTGCGGATATTTCTCTTTCTAACCACACAATTACTAATACACCTATTGTGATTCCTAATACAAGAGCCAAAATAGGGACAAACGTCGATATGGTCCCATAGACCTCTTTTAAGGATAAGGATTCCAATCGGGAAAAAGAATTGATATCTTGTCCTTCTGTTGTAGCAATTATCATTTCAACGATCAACTTCTCCCATAATGATATCTATACTACCTAGTACCGTCATAATATCAGCCAATTTCATTCTTTTAACTAACTGAGGAAGAATTTGCAAATTGATAAAACCCGGTGGGCGAATTTTCCATCGCCAAGGAAAACTACTTTGATCTCCTATCAGAAAAATTCCCAATTCTCCTTTTGGGGCTTCAACTCTCACATAAAGTTCTTGTTGCGGCAATTCAAAAGTAGGAGAAGGTTTTTTACTAATGAATCGATCTTCAAAAGCATTCCATTCCGCACCGTTTTCTCTATCAAAGCATCGGGTTTCTAAATTCTCATAGGGCCCCCCCGGAATTCCTTCCAAAGCCTGTTGAATAATTTTTACGGATTCTGTCATTTCACCGATTCGGACTAAATAACGAGCTAATGAATCTCCTTCTTTTTGCCACTGGACTTCCCAATCAAATTCGTCGTAACACTCATAATGATCAACTTTACGAAGATCCCATTCTATTCCAGACGCTCGTAGCATTGGTCCTGATAAACCCCAATTTATTGCTTCTTCTCTACCAAAAATGCCTATTCCTTCAACTCGTTCTAAAAAAACAGGGTTTCGCGTAATAAGTTTTTGATATTCAACAATCCCCGTTAAAAAATAATCACAGAAATCAAAACATTTATCTATCCAGCCATGAGGTAAATCAGCCGCTATCCCTCCGATACGAAAATAATTATGCATCATTCTCATACCGGTAGAAGCTTCGAATAGATCATATACAAATTCTCTTTCTCTGAAAATATAGAAGAAAGGGGTCTGTGCACCAATATCTGCCATAAAAGGGCCAAGCCATAACAGATGAGAGGCTATACGACTCAACTCCAACATAATTACTCTGATATAGCTGGCCCTTTTAGGTACTTGAATATTTCCCAACTGTTCTGGTCCATTTACAGTTATTGCTTCTGTAAACATAGTAGCTAAATAATCCCAACGTGTTACATAAGGCAGATATTGTATAATTGTTCGGTTTTCCGCGATTTTTTCCATCCCTCTGTGTAAATAACCCAATATTGGTTCACAGTCAATAACATCTTCACCATCTAGAGTAACGATGAGACGAAGAACACCATGCATTGATGGATGGTGAGGTCCCATATTGACTCTCATAAAGTCTTTTCTTGTAGCTAGTATACTCATAGGCTTTTCCTCGATTCATTCTTACATGAATTGTTGAAAACGAAAAGAAGTTATCAAGATTCAAAATCTAATAAATCAAATAATTCAAAATAATTTTTCGAATTAACGATTTTTCGACTCCCGAATATTCAACTGACTAATTAATTCTTTATAACGTATGCTATTTTTATTTGACAAATAAGATAGTAACCGTTGGCGTTTTTCTAGAATTTTCCGTAGACCCCTCTGAGATAAATAGTCTTTTCTGTGCAATTCCAAATGGGAAGTCAGTCTTTGTATCTTATTGGTGAAACTGAATACTTGAAATTCAACAGACCCGCTGTTTTCTTTTTTTTTTTCTTGAAAAGTAACTGAGATGAATGAATTTTTTACCATAAAACGAAATCCTCTTTTCCCTTTCTTTTATTTAATATGAAATTTACTTGATCAGTAATAATAATGCTAGTCATTTGAATTTAATATACACAATCATTTTAAGTTAAGGCCGCTATGAACTTTCGATAAAATCAATCAAGAATCAATCCAACTTTAAATTTCATTAGGGATCAAAAGGGATGGTATATTTTTTCAAAAGAGAAAAAATGAGACCTAAAAAAAAGATTATGTTGATTCATTTATAGATCTCACTGAAACCTACTAGTAACAACTTTGCAATCGGGGGTATATATGTATCCTTATTATACTGAAACGACTGCCATTATTGGTATTAAACCAATAACGATTCATACAAACTAAATCTTCTAATCGATAATTGGGCCAAAAAAAGAACTTGAATTTAATTTGTTTATTTTTCCCTCTAGCAAGATCTTTGCTTTTATCCAAAACGTGATGACCCTTTTTTATGTTATTACAAAAGACGGAATTTCTTTGAATACCGTTTCTATTCTTCCAATTGAAACAAATTAGAGTTCTCAATTCTCTACGACGGTTAGGGAAGAAAATATTTTCAGGAACAAGCAAATCAGAATTATATTTGTCTCTATTTCCAGTGATTCTTTGAGGGCTTGTAATGAATTCAAAAATTTGTTGTTTATCAACATCGCCCCTTTCTCGGTATCTTTTAGTAATTTTGTGCTTATTCTTATGAACCAATGAAATACCTACGATTTGATATCTAAAAAACTGTCCATCATTTTTTACAGACAGACGAAGGGGTTCGATAATCAATATTCCCCTCTTCACCACTTTTGTAAGAGTTAAATCCTTATGACTCATCAAAATATCCAGACACATTTCTCCCCCTTGAATAGACGATATAGCAATTTCTCTTGAATTTATCAGTCGAAGCAGGAGACAATAGATTTTGATATTCTTGAATACTCTTTGATTTAAAAAACCATCCCATCTCAACTGAAAACACAAATATTTTTTTAGGAATAAAGAAAGTTGTACTTCTATGTTGCTCTTGTATTGCTTTTCCTTTTTAAGTTTTTTGAGGTTTGATCCCGAAGAATTTTCTTCAACAGCTTTTTTTTGGTTTGAGAGAGCTGATCCAAGACTTACTTGGTTTTGGTCATCTGATCGAGGATTCCCTTGGTCTGTGGGTTCTTTTTCTTCTTGACTTCCATTGTATATGTACAATTGAAGAGATTTTTTTTGATTCGATGATATAAAAAGATCTTCCTTTTTCTTTCCAGTTATGTTTTTATTACCATTTTTATTTTCATTAAAATTGAAAAGAAGGAATTTGATTGGTATGATCCATGGTTTCATTTTATATGCATTAAAAAGTAGCACTAATTCTCGGAAGAACCAAAACTCCAGATTTGATATAGGACAACTTAGTATTTCTTCATTCATTCCCATCCAATCAAAAAAAGTTCTTTTTTGATTGGATGGGTTAATTTCTGCATTTTCATGAATTGTAAGATAAAAAAGAACTTTCTTATTAATTTCATCAATTATTTGATACTTATTAGCCCCAATCTTAGTATTTGGATTCCTATTGGCACCAATATTAACCCAGAATTCAATATCAACTTTATTTCTAAGCCAAAATTTTATAATTCTCCAATCAAAATATTTTCTATCCGAAAAATTCTCCATATCCATAATAGCATCTTCTTCTAGATAATTATTAATAGGGTTACCTTCCGGTATATCAAATAATTTGCCCTTCTTTATGTTGTAATTAGAAAAATAAAAGATTTCTTGTTTATTATTTACTTGGAATAGTGATTTCTGAATATACGAGTCTTTCTTATTTTCATAATTAATAGAGTTATATGATAAAAGATCATATCTATAGTGTTTTTTAAAATTATATTTTTGATTTTGTAACGGATCCGCTTCAAAAAACTGTTGTTTGTCATAACGAGTTAATCCATTTTTTTCATAGGAATCCTTTTTGCTTAAATCTTTATTTTGAGTCATAGAGTGCTGATTGGCTCGATTTCGGCTTATCTGAAATAAATCAGATTGATAATGCCCTCTTAACCAGTTTTTCCATTGATTCATTTCAAAATTCCAAAAAGATTTATGTCTTAATTCGTAATGAAATATTCTTTGTTTTTGAAAATAATCTTTTATTTCCTTCTTAAGAAAAAGAGATGTTCCTTCATATTGATATTGAAAGACAGATCTTAAATTATAAAAGTGAACAAGTTGGGTTTGTGATAATTTGTAAAATACATATGCTTGTGATTGTGAAAAAGAAGATAAATCACAAAAAAGCTTTGAATTCTTATTACGAGATTTTTTTATAGTTGAAATAACGTGAATTTGATTTTTACTTGTTTTATTAATTCTTTTCTGATTTGTTTCATTGTTCTGGATGCTTTTCTCAATAATTTTTATTTTTTTTGATGATTCAAAAAAAAGTTTTGCATGGATTTTTTGAATATTGAGAGTAACTAGAAACATATTTATGTACACCCTTTCAAGGAAAAATTTTATAAAAAAATAAGATTTACGGATTAATCGAGTATTTTTTTTTTTTACTATTTGCCAATTTTTTTTTGATGATTCTAATATTTTAGAACGATCACTTGGTTTGTTCGAACTAATATTTCTTTCGTGAGTTAGCAGTCCTTTTTTATTTTCTTTTGTAATTTTTTCTATTTGATTTCGGATTCTGTTTGTTCTATTAGTCAGATCTTTCATTTTTTTTTCGGGCAGCAATAAATTTGTCCAATCTATAGATCGAATTTGACTGGACGATTCGTCAATCATCTGATTACTGATTATCAAATCTTTTTTAGTTTCACCCAATTCATCTACTTCTCTCAATCTAAATAATGCAATTTGGTTTGGTTTTGAAAGCTCTTTTACTCTTCCTTTTTCTTTTAGAAATGGAATGCCTTTGATGACCCATTTTTTTGTTTTGTTTTCGACTTTTTGAAAAAATTTTGTTCTTTCTTTTAAAACTCTTAAAGACTTTGTTTTCATTTTCAATTTTCGAATCTTTTTTTTGAGTTCTTTAAAAATGGGTTCAAAAAACGAAGGTCGTTTTCGGGGAGGACCAAAAGGCAGGTCAGCTTCCTTTCCCCAAACTGTTAAAAAACAAAAATGGGTTTCTTTTTCTTCTCCTTTTTTTTTTTTTATTCCATCTTTCTGAAGGGATTGTCGCTTAGATCTGTGCCAAGGTTTCAGGCAAAAGGGAAATAGGATCTTTATTTGAATACCCTCTATTAACCAATTTTTCGGAAATGACCTTTCGGATAATTGAACACCATTATAGGTGCATTTAACATGCATTTCCCTATTCCAATCCTTTAAATCTTCGGACCACTCGGGAATTTGAAAAAGGAGCATGCGGGCGATATTCTTAGCTATTATCAGTGAAGGTAATAGAATATATTTTCTAAGAATCGATTGAGTTAATAACAGAGAGCCTCTTAATATTTGAAGAAACAAAAATGTATTCCAGATTTCTTCTATAGATATCCCTATCCGTGCTTTTGCTTTTCTTTTGTATTTTTCTCTTTTGTCCTGCCCTTGGTTATCCATTTTTTTTGTCTTTTCGGTTGTATAATCAGAAAATTTTTGGTCTTTTTGTTCCCACATCCAATTTCTAAAAATTACTTTCATCAGTTCGGAAATATCAAAAGAAAGGGGTTTGTCTATCCTGTCCAAAAAAAAGGGGGAATGTATACTTGCTTGAAACAGTTCCCAAGTAACGGTTTTACGTCTTTGTGCGCGCATGGAGCTTTTCATTAGACCTCGACGAAAATCCGATTGTTGTAAATAATCGATCAAAATTACTTTCTTTGGTTGCCCAGGCTTCTTAGTATATTTGGTATTGGTATAAGTATCGCTATTTGGCTGTTTAGGAGTAAAAATAACTATGCGCTTGAACTTCCTTGAACGAATCCCCTGCGCTGCGATTTCTTTCTTTTTTTTATTTTTTTTTCTTAAACCATTAATTAAGTGGTACGACCATCGAGGAAGCTTTTTGCTAATTTTTTTTATTCCAATATATTTAATTCTTTGGTCATTGGGATCCATTATAACTACATTGAATAAAATTTTTAAAATTAGGATTCGCTTTTTTGAATCAATTTTTTTTTGTGTGTGCTCCGGAAAAAAAGAATATACTTTTTCTGTTGAAAATGATTTTGTTGAAAATGAGTTTGATTTTCTATTAAACTTGTTTAGTGTCTGTTGAACTTTGGGATAATTCTTAGTAATAAGTAGACCATGAATCTTATTTATACAAATCGTCCCGATGTTATTTTTGCGAGAAGTTTCATTTAGTATTACGGGTGAAAAAAAAAAATTGATTCTTCCACGATAAGGTCCATGCAAAAAAGGATCATATTTTTTAGGTAAGTATTCTTTTTTAGTCTCATCATTACAATTACACAATTTAGTTCTTTTTTCAAGTACGTTTAGAGTAATAGATCCTTTATCTAAAACTTCGATTCTATTTTTAAACTCTTTATTTAAGTTGTTTCTTTTTTCTTCATTGGTGTAACTCCAATTATTATACAATTCTCCAGAGGATAGTTTTTCTGTTGTTAAAAAAAGCATCCTTTTTTGTATCATTTCAAAAAAAGTTGACAAGCTTGTTGGATACGTAAAAGATATTTTTTCTTTTCCATCACTTTGACATGTATAAAAAAAATAGTGTGACATTTCAT